AGCTCTGAAAAGACAGATTGCCTATCTTTTCTTTTATCTCGGGGGAAATCCGATCAGCAGGAGCTAATTCAAAACCCTCTGGTAAAATAAGAACAGCCCCTACATTCAAAGCACCCTTTTTACCATTAGCGAGAACTTGTTTTAGTTGCATATCATAAGGGATTCGAACAACTGCTTCAAATACAGTATCTGGAAGTACCGTTTGTGGAACTTCAATATCCACGGGCTTATTAGCTAAATGGCAATTGGCACATACAATACGACCAGTCGCTTCTCGCGGATTTTCATAACCCTGCTGTGCAAAAATGGGATATGCGCTTGAAATGGATGGCCGAGTTATGATATATATCATGAGCGATACGGAAATGGATCGAGTAATTTGTTCCTTTATCCAAGAAAAAGTCTTTCTAGTTTGCATGGTCCAACCATTGAGCCCAAAAATGTCTACAATAAATTTGGTAGGTCGCTAACCTAGTTCCCTATCCGCAATTCTGCTATTTACTGGAATAATTTTACTGGAATAAATAATATTAATATATAGAATAAATCTTTGGGATGGGTAGAAAAATAAAGAGTAAGTATGATTTTACATGCTTTGCTTCTGTACAACTACAAAGTAAGAAACGTTAGAATTGAATTGGATTAATATAAGTAGATCCTTTTTTAATCATTCATTGAATGATAAATCACTACAAGTGACGGAGAAACACGATTTAAATAACGAAAAATCCAAAATTTAAATAGAGTATCTAGAATGACTGGAAAAGTAGAAACAAGACCAGATATAATTTGATCATTATGAGCAAATCCAAAATCTTTGTAGACAAAGCCAATCATTAGTTCCCAACCATGGGGCGAATGGAATCCGATACATAAATCTGTTAATAAAAGAATCGAAAAAGCCTTTATTGTGTCACTTAAGTTATATAGGAATTCCTGAGCCCAAGAGTTAAGAATAACAAGTTCTTTATTACCCAAAATTGAATAACCACTTAGAATAACGAAACAGATTATATTTGTCAAGAAGTGCAAAATCGTATGGATATGATCCTCATTGTGTATCTTGATTAATTGGAGCGTTTCTTTGTGGATTCCTATACGAAGGTTTTGTAGATGTGTCTCCGAGTATTCCTTGATCATTTCCTCCAAAAGAAAGATTTCCTCCAATTCTATGAATTTTTCGAGAATATTTTTTTCTTGAATATCATTCAAAAAAATTTCAGATTGCCTAGTATTCCACCAATAAGTAACCCAAGATTCCAGACTTTTATTAAATGAGAGAGAAATCCACCAGGGCAAAAATACTATAGATGCAAGATATAAAAGAGGGTTGAATGCTTTCTTTTTTGACATTTTTTCATTTCGTCTATGAATTTTTAATGAACCGACCTCATTAGTTGACTCTACGCCATCCAATATTTCTCTCATGCATGAGTTCTATTACAAAGTATCGAACTTATGAATCTATTCACTGTTTTGTTTTGTGGTTGTTACGTTACGTATACGTCTTCTTTGACTAGAATGAGCGTTATGAAGAAACTTCAGTTAAGTTATGGTATAGAAAAGGGGGATTCTTTAGTTTTTCCTTACTGCTGAGAAAGCATTCACTCTCTCAGCTCATTTCTCAAAATACTTCAATCGGTACACGCAAGAAATAGGCCAATTCGGCAGCTTTTTGTTCGATTTCCCGTGGAGTAACATTCTCATCAGTACGAGTCAAGGGAATGGCCCCCTGGCTTCTGATATCCATATAAAGGACACGGCGAGCATAAATACCCTCTTTAACTTCTATTCTGACGGACTGAATATCCTTTATAAGGAATCGGAGGAAGATGCGACGATTTTTTCCAGGGAATCCCCAACGAAAAATACACACCATTCCTTCTTTTCTATCGAATCGATCATAACCACCCCCTACATTCCACGAAATTGTGCACCACAAATAGGAGCTAATAAAGAGACCCGCGATCCCATAGAAAGACATCACAATCCCTTGTGGAAAAAAAAGGATTTGCTGAGACGGAAATAAAGATATCAAGTTTCTCCCAAGATAACTGGAAGTTCCAACCAATAAGAATCCTAATGAACCTAAAAAAAGGATAATGGCCCAGCAGAAATTACTTGTTTTTCGCGACCCCGTTATAGGTTGTATCCATATATGTTCTGATCGACAACTCATACTTGATCTGGTTTCGTTTTATTGGAATTGAGAGAATACCCTAGACTTTACTCTTTTTGTTTCCGAAGTAACTCTCATCAACTAGTACTATTTTGATGTGAACCTTTAAGAGTAATTTATCAAATTGGTTAGATCTAAAATAAAAAAAAAAATACCCTTCGTATGATCCCATCAATATACATATAGATGTACCGATTTTACAGTTCAGCCATCCGGCGATCCTGAGATTTTTTCAAATAGATAGAATTACTTTACCCCCATATCATCTTTCTACAGGCCAAAGAGCCCCTTTTCGACGGAAGCGCCGCATGTTATACCTTC